GAGCACTATCTAAAAAAAGTAAATGTCAAAAAAAAAACTCTTTCTATATACATTCGAACCACGGTTGGTCATATTTCTCTTTATCGAGAAATAGAAGAAGCCATACAAGGCTTTTATCGGACCTGTTCTTCATATGGTACCTAATCATATAGATATTTAGCTAACTTCGACAATGAGGATACCGGTGAGATTTCGTGTCTATCCGGTTGTTCAACAACTGGGATCATATTTCCTGACTTTATACGTGAATCAAGATCGAGAAAAGGAAGTTTTCCAATCACTAACTCAAATCATTGTTGAATCCTACTCATCCGCAGAAGGGAGTACTTATGGTAAAACAACGGGGAGCCCTTTTGGTCTTTCACAATCAAAAAAAAATAGATGGAATTGTCATGAAACGACTAATTAACAGATTCATAGAGCACTTCGGAATGGCATATACATCACACATCCTGGATCAAGTAAAGACTCTGGGTTTCCAGCAAGCGACTGCGACATCTATTTCATTAGGAATTGATGATCTTTTAACAATACCCTCTAAGGGATGGCTAGTCCAAGATGCTGAAAAACAAAGTTTCAGTTTGGAAAACCACCATCATTATGGGAATATACACGCACTCGAAAAATTACGTCAATCTATAGATATATGGTATGCAACAAGTGAATATTTGCGACAAGAAATGAATCCTAATTTTAAGATGACTGACCCTTTGAATCCCGTCCATAGAATGTCTTTTTCGGGAGCTAGAGGAAATGCATCTCAGGTACACCAATTAGTAGGTATGAGAGGATTAATGTTGGATCCCCACGGACAAATGATTGATTTAACCATTCAAAGCAATTTACGCGAAGGACTTTCTGTAACAGAATATATCATTTCTTGCTACGGAGCCCGAAAAGGAGTTGTGGATACTGCTGTACGAACATCAGATGCTGGATATCTCACGCGCAGATTTGTGGAAGTAGTTCAACACATGGTAGTACGTAGAACAGATTGTGGCACCATACGAGGTCTTTCTGTGAGTCCCCGAAAGGGGATGCCGGAAATCAATTTTATCCAAACATTAATGGGTCGTGTATTAGCAGATGATATATATAGGGATCAACGATGTATTGCCACTCGAAATCAAGATGTTGGGATTGGACTTGTCTATCGATTCATAACCTTTCGCGTACAATCCATATCTATTCGAACCCCCTTTACTTGTCGGGGTTCGTCTTGGATCTGTAGATTATGTTATGGCCGGAGTGCGACTCATGGCGACCTGGTGGACGTAGGGGAAGCGGTGGGTATTCTTGCAGGTCAATCTATTGGAGAACCGGGGACTCAACTAACATTAAGAACTTTTCATACCGGTGGAGTATTCACAGGGGCGACCGAAAAAAATGTAGTAAGGGCGTCTTCGAATGGAAAAATAAAATTCAATGAGGATTGGGTTCATCCCACACGTACACGTCATGGATACCCTGCTTTTTTATGTTACATCGACTTGTATGTACATATTGAAAGTGAAGAAGAGATGATACAGAACGTCAAGATTCCACCTAAAAGCTTTATTTTAGTTCAAAATGATCAATATGTAAAATCAGAACAGGCGATTGCTGAGATTCGCGCGGGAACATCGACTTTGAATTTGAAAGAGAGGGTTAGAAAACATATTTATTCTGACTCCGAAGGAGAAATGCATTGGAGTACCGATGTGTACCATGCACCTGAATTTACATATGGTGATGTTCATCTCTTACCAAAAACAAGTCATTTATGGATATTCTCACGAGGTCCGTCGAAGGTAGACTTTTTTCTATACAAGGATCAAGATCAAAAGGTTTCGTCTTGTTCTGTCGAACCAAGATCTATTTCGAACCTCTCAGTGACTAATGATCAAGTGAGACACAAATTATTTCGTTCGGATTTTTCTGGTAAAAAAGAAGAAGACAGGACTGATTATTCAGCAGAACTCAATCGAGTCATATGCTGCATGAATCGTTGTAATCTCATATATCCTGTCATTCTCCACAAAAATTATGATTTTTTGGCAAAGAAGCGACAAAATAGATTCATCATTCCATTCCAATCGATTCTAGAAGGTGAGAAAGAACTCATCCATCGCTCAGGTATCTTGATTGATATACCTATCAATGGTATTTTCTGTAGAAAAACTATTCTTTCTTATTTCGATCATCCTCGAAACAAAATAAAAAGTTCGGGAATGACTAAATATGGGATAGAGGCGCATTACATCGTTAACAAAGAATATTTTCAGATTGAGTTTCGAGGAGTCCAAAAATGGAGTCCAAAATGCCAAATGAATAAAGTCGATCGATTTTTTTTCATCCCTGAGGAAGTGCATTTATTACCTGGGTCTTCTTCCATAATGGTACGGAACAATAGTCTCATTGGAGTAGATACACGAATTGCTTTAAATACAATAAGCCGGTCAGGCGGATGGGTCCGAGTGGAGAGAAAAAAAAGGATTGCACTTAAAATATTTTCTGGAGAGATCCATTTTCCTGGAAAGACAGATAAGATATGCTACCACAGCGGCATTTTGATACTACCAAGTCGAATGAGAAAAAATTACAAAGAATTCAAAAAACTTAACAATTGGATCTATCTCCAACAGATTACACCTACCAAAACAAAAAATTTTTTTGTTTTGGTTCGACCCGTAGTCACATATGAAATAGCGGACGGTATAAATTTAGCAACACATTTCCCACAGGATCCGTTGCGGGAAAGGGATCATGTGCAACTTCAAGGTGTCAATTATTATCTTTTTGATAAAAAACAACCCATGATGGGGGGAATGTATGGCACAAGTATTCCATTCCTTCGGACGTGTTTAGTAATGAATTGGGACCAAGAAAAAAAAAGCTCTTCGAAAGAGGCTTATGCTTCTTTTGCTGAAGTAAGGACTACGAATGGTTTGATTCAGGATTTCCTATTACTAATAAGAATTCACTTAGCGAAAGAGCCTTTCGTTTCGTATACCGGAAAAAGGAATCATCCGTCAGGTTCAGAATGGATCTCTGAGAATAGATCAGGTCGCACCAATATCAATCCATTTGATTCTAAGCCAACAAGGATTGAAGAATCGTTTAGCCAACAAAATCAAGGAACTATTCGTACGTTGTTATTGATGAATAGAAATATAAAAGAATGTCAATCTTTGATCATTTTGTCATCATCTGATTGTTCTCGAATGGGTCCATTCGTCGGTATAAAAAAATATCACAATGCGATAAAAGAATCATCAATCAATTCCATCATTCCAATTAGAGATTTGTTAGGACCTTTCGGAATCCACCTTGTCGTTGTGCATTTTTTTTATTCATTTTGCTATTCTTCTTTAATAACTCATAATCAGACCTTGGTCACTAACTATTTGTTGCAACTTGACAATTTAAAACAGAGTTTTCAAGGACTAAAATATTTTTTAATGGATGAAAATGGGATATTTTATAATCCCGATCCATGCAGTCACATCATTTTGAATCCATTCCATTTCCATTGGTATTTTCTCCATCAAAATGATTGTGAAGAGACATCCATATTTTTTTATTGTCTTGGTCAGTTTCTTTGTGAAAATATATGTATAACTAAAAACAGACCACTACTCCAATCGGGTCAAGTTCTAATTGTTCAAGTTCATTCTTTAGTAATAAGATCCGCTAAGTCTTATTTAGCCACTCCCGGATCAACTGTTCGTGCCCATTATGGGTCTATACTTTACGAAGGAAACACATTAGTTACATTTCTATATGAAAAATTTAAATCTGGTGATATAACGCAGGGTCTTCCAAAAATCGAACACGTATTAGAAGTTCGTTCGATGGATTCCATATCGAAGAACCTAGAATCGAGGGTGGAGTGTTGGAACGAACGTATAACAAGAATTATTGGAAATCCTTGGCTATTCTTGATTGGTGCTGAGCTAACTCTTGTGCAAAGTCGTATTTCTTTGGTTAATAAGATCCAAACTCTTTATCGATCTCAGGGAGTGCAGATTCATACTAAACATATCGAGATGATTGTACGTCAAATAACATCAAAAGTGTTGGTTTCAGAAGATGGAATATCTCATGTTTTTTCACCCGGAGAACAAATTGGATTGTTACGAGCGGAACGAACGGGGCGTGCTTTGGAAGAAGTTATCTGTTATCGAGTGATATTTTTGGGAATAACGAGAACATCGTTGAATACTCAAAGTTTCATATCCGAAGCCAGTTTTCAAGAAACGACTCGAGTTTTAGCAAAAGCCTCTATCCAGGGTCGTGTTGATTGGTTGAAAGGGCTGAAAGAGAACGTTGTTCTGGGTAGGATGATACCCGTGGGGACCGGATTCAAAAAAGGAATCGTGCACCGTTCCAGAAAGCAACATCGCAACATTTATTTAGAAACTAAAAATAGAAAGAATCTATTCGGGGTGGAAATGAGATCTTTTTTTCTACCACAGACGAGAATTTGATTCTTGCATTTTAAGAATTCTCCTAAAAAAGATCAGATCATTATATCCTTTAAAGATTTCATGATTCTCTTAAGATGGTATAGTCACAACAATAACGAATAGAAATAAAAACCAATCGCCAATCTTCGGTATAAGGTTCCATCGGAACAATTTTGATTTCCTTCCGTGGTGTACCTCTTCTTTTTATATTTTTTGAAACAAAAAATATAAAAAAATGTGAGGAGAAATGAAAAGAAAAAAATATTGGAACATCCATCTAGAAGATATGATGGAAGCAGGAGTGCATTTTGGTCATAGTACTACGAGGAAATGGAATCCTAGAATGGCACCTTATATTATCTCTGGAAAGCGCAAAGGGATTCATATTACAAATCTTACTAGAACTGCTCGTTTTTTATCAGAAGCTTGTGATTTGGTTTTTGATGCAGCAAGTAGAGGAAAAAAATTATTAATTGTTGGTACTAAAAATAAAGTTGCCGATTCAGTCGCATGGGTTGCTATAAGGGCTCGATGTCATTATGTTAATAAAAAATGGCTCGGTGGTATGTTAACGAATTGGTCCACTACAGAAACGAGACTTCAAAAGTTCAGGGACTTGAGAACGGAACTAAGGACAGGGGGGAAACTCAACTGTATTCCGAAAAGAGATGCCGCTATGTGGAAGAGACAATTAAATCAGTTGCAAACATATCTGGGTGGGATTCAATATATGACGGAGTTGCCCGATATTGTAATCATCGTTGATCAGCAAGAAGAATATACGGCCCTTAGAGAATGTATGGCTTTGGGAATTCCAACGATTTGTTTTATCGATACAAATAGCGACCCTGACCTGGCGGATATTTCGATTCCGGCGAATGATGACGCAATAGCTTCAATCCGATTTGTTCTTAACAAATTTTTATTTGCAATTCTAAAGGGTCATTTAATTAGCCGCTTAAGAAAACTTTGATGATTCTCATATCTTATTTTTCAGAAACCTCATGCAGGATGAATTCAATAATATTTAAATTAAAGAGTAAAAGATAATTTGATTCATTCACAACGATTCATCTAATACGCAAAAAATCGATAAAGAGACAGTTGAATCAAAATAATTCCCTTTGAAAGTTCTATTTTTAGAGTACTACCATAATGAATCTATTATGTTCCATCAACACCCTCAAAAAAGGTATATATGATATATCGAGTGTTGAAGTAGGCCAACATTTCTATTGGCAAATAGGGAGTTTCCAAGTCCATGCCCAAGTACTTCTGACTTCTTGGGTTGTCATTGCTATCTTATTAGGTTCAGTGACACTAGCTGTTAGAAATCCAAAAACGATTCCGACGGATGGTCAAAATTTCTTTGAATATATCCTTGAATTCATTCGAGACCTTTGTTTGACTCAGGTTGGAGAAGAATATGTAACTTGGGTTCCCTTTATAGGAACTATGTTTCTATTTATTTTTGTTTCGAATTGGTCTGGGGCTCTTTTACCTTGGAAAATCATACAGTTACCTCATGGAGAGTTAGCCGCACCCACGAATGATATAAATACAACTGTTGCTTTAGCTTTACTCACGTCAGTAGCATATTTCTATGCGGGACTTAGCAAAAAAGGATTAGGTTATTTCAGTAAATACATTCAACCAACTCCACTCCTTTTACCCATTAACATTTTAGAAGATTTTACAAAACCCTTATCCCTTAGTTTTCGACTTTTCGGGAATCTATTAGCGGATGAATTAGTAGTTGTTGTTCTTGTTTCTTTAGTACCTTTAGTCATTCCAATACCTCTCATGTTCCTTGGATTATTTACAAGTGGTATTCAAGCTCTTATTTTTTCAACTTTAGCCGCGGCTTATATAGGCGAATCTCTGGAGGTTCATCATTGACTCGTTTTTTCTACTATGAATATATATATATAATTTTATAGTATTTTTTTTATTTTTTTTTTATTCTTATAGTGAATACAATAACGGTCAAGAGAATTGACCTGGGTCACAAGTATATTAATTGATTTTTCTTATTCTCTCTCGAGCTAAATAAAGTACGAAAAAGATATTTTTTTCAGATGAATAATGAATCATCAATACCTTTACTTTATCAAAAAGCCAAATTTTGTGGATGTTTCGAAAATAAAAAATGATTCTAGATCGAATATTATTGAATTTCATATTGAATACACCTTTAATTAATTATTAATTATCAGTAGTCGGTTATGGAATAAATGGATGGGTTCTTTAGAGACTTGATTGAGAAGTGAAGTATAGAAAAAAAGAAAGATCGACGAAGTCGTTCTGATTTCTATCATAAATCATATTTTTAAGAGTTATTAATTATACAAAACGACTGGATAATTGCGATGGAATAATTAAACATTGGTTGATTAGTATTATTTATTAACTAACGATTATTTATAATTTTATTTTTAGTAATTTATTTATCATGAATCCACTGATTTCTGCTGCTTCCGTTATTGCTGCTGGATTGGCCGTAGGACTTGCTTCTATTGGTCCTGGAGTGGGTCAAGGTACTGCTGCAGGCCAAGCTGTAGAAGGTATCGCAAGACAGCCCGAAGCGGAGGGAAAGATACGAGGTACTTTATTACTTAGTCTGGCTTTTATGGAAGCTTTAACAATTTATGGATTGGTTGTAGCATTAGCACTATTATTTGCGAATCCTTTTGTTTCATCATAAATATATTAAAAAAATAGTCGTTTTAGCCTCCTCTCATTGATAACAAAATAACCCATAGTGAAGACTTTTGATTTGAGGATGTATAATTCGTCGGCCTACCTATTCTTCTTTACCGTTCTTAGTCCAATAGAAAAAACCTTTTTTTAATAAGTGTAAACCGAGGTTTTTTTTATTGACTTGATAACCTAATTCCTTTCTTAATAATATAATAAAAACTTTATTAATTTCAATTGAAAATCCATAAAAACTATAACGATTAAGTAATAAGATTTTTTTCATTCTATCTATTATATTATTGATAAATAAAAGACACTAAAAAAAAGTGTGATACAAAAAATATTTTATTTT